TACTGGCTGCTTCGACTATAACCCCAGCTCTATTGATTGGCCTTAGCAAGATACGACTTATTTGAAATTCATTGAATGAACAATTCATAAAAATGAATATTTCTGTGAGATTCCCGGTATTCTATAGTTCCTTCCCGCCTCAATTGCTAATTCTTGGTTATTGAGATTCATGGGCGATTCGTATTAATATTTAGGGATAGATATTACCTCTCTTTTTCTATTCTTTCAAAGAAATCGAAATGATTGAAGTTTTTCTATTTGGAATTGTGTTAGGTCTAATTCCTATTACTTTGGCCGGATTATTCGTAACTGCATATTTACAATACAGACGCGGCGATCAGTTGGACCTTTAATTGAGTAACATCTCTTTTTTTGATTGACCTCCTCCTTAATCTCCAGGAGGTCAAATTCAGGTTGCAGTTCAAGTTAGTGAAGTTATTTTATTGTGATTCGACATTACAAGAACAGAATCACGCTCTGTAGGATTTGAACCTACGACATCGGGTTTTGGAGACCCACGTTCTACCGAGCTGAACTAAGAGCGCTTTTTTATTATGATGGGAGATACGAATGTCAAGAAAAGGATTCTTTTTGTACCCCCAATACATTTTGTATGTATAGTATAATAAAATGATAGATTATGGCCAATTTTAATCGATCCCAATTGACCCCTCGTTACTGTGCATAGGAGAAGTAATAGGTAGGGATGACAGGATTTGAACCCGTGACATTTTGTACCCAAAACAAACGCGCTACCAAGCTGCGCTACATCCCTTTCATTTGTTGTACAGTGCCATTGTATTGTAGGGAATCCTTGTTTTGTTTTCCACATCATAATTTCCTCTATCTATATAGAATTTCATTTCTTTTGCCATTTCTTCTTTTTTGGTCTCATAAAGAATTATATACATACTTAACGTATAAAGGAATGAATACTTATCCATAATGCTCAGGAGGAAGGGTTCATCTTTTTCTGTTTTAGGGACAGGTAGATCTCATCTACCGGATCATTGTATATATCCATTTTGGTTAGGGATTCCCCGTACAAATACAAACGATCTTTAACTACATATGCATCTGATCATATATGTATTACAATATACAACAAAGTCAATAAAGTTAAAGAAAAAGAAGGAGGATTTTCAATGCGAGATATAAAAACATATCTCTCCACGGCACCTGTGCTAACTACTCTATGGTTCGGGTCTTTGGCGGGTCTATTGATAGAGATCAATCGTTTATTCCCAGATGCGTTGACATTCCCCTTTTTTTCATTCTAGTTATTGACGTGGGGAGGGATCAAGAAGATTAGAGATACAATAAATTCTCTGTGACTAATCCCCCCCGTTTTTTTTTTTTTCAGTTCTTTAGGATAGGAAAGAAAGAGAAAGAATAAAAGTGGATTGAGACTCATCAAAACTCGGGTTCAGGATAGAATTAATATAGGGAGAACAGAAATAGAAATGTGGATCGAGGGCAGGCTGTTCAAGATTATACAAGATAGTAAATGAAATGCTGGGGTTAGGAGTAATTGATAGTTAGAAATAATTGTCTTACTTAATAATTTAATTACTCTATTGAAGGGGGTTCATGGCTAAGGGTAAAGATGTCAGGGTAGTCGTTTTTTTGGAATGTACCAGTTGTGTCCGAAATGGTTTGAATAAAGAATCGCGGGGCATTTCCAGATATACTACTCAAAAGAATCGACACAATACACCTAGTCAATTAGATTTGAAAAAATTTTGTCCTTATTGTTACAAACATTGTACGTTTGGGGAGATCAAGAAATAAATCGAACTGAACCGCGTGTGCCACTCTTCCAAGGAAGATTAAGAAATTACATATACATGTATAATATATACAAATCAAGTCCTATTTCAGTCGGATCCAAAATGAATGAAGAAATAGGATTTTAGAAATAAGAAATAAACCATGGATAAATCCAAGCGGCCCTTTCGTAAATCCAAGCGATCTTTTCATAGGCGTTTGCCCCCAATTGGATCGGGGGATCGAATTGATTATAGAAACATGAGTTTAATTAGTCAATTTATTAGTGAACAAGGAAAAATATTATCTAGACGAGTGAATAGATTAACCTTGAAACAACAACGATTAATTACTATTGCTATAAAACAAGCTCGTATTTTATCTTTGTTACCTTTTCTTAATAATGAGAAACAATTTGAGAGAACCGAGTCGATCCCTAGAACTACTGGTCCTAGAACTAGAAATAAATAAGCCTATTCCTCAATCGAATCAAAATTCTAATTGGAACTCAGATTGATGTTTTGTTCGAAAAAGCCAAGAGATTGTCGTGCCGTAATGTAAAAAAAAAGAATGGGGGAAGAAGAAATCTTTTTTTTTTTTGGAACGTGTTCGTTCATTCCTACTACTTATCTATGAATTTCTACTATACCCTCCCGGAGTTCATCCTCCGGGGAACTTCGTTTTAAAGTATTCTGGTGAATTCCTTCCAATCTCCTTATTTGATGATCTCATTGGAAATCGTGTCAAGACAATTCCTATTTGATATAGCTATTTGCGCAGGTATTTTACGATTAAGAAGCAACTGCCTCTTGTACAGATCAAGCATTAATCGACCATAACTATGGGATCCCCTATTCTCACGAGTTACTGCATTTATCCGAGTGATCCACAAACGACGAAAACTTCTCTTTCTCCTGTCTCTCTCCCGATGAGTGGAAACAAAAGCTCTCGCTTTCTGTTGAGTAGTAGTTCGAGTAAGTCTTGAATGAGCCCCTCGAAAGGTTGATGCAAATAAACAAATTTTTGTTCTACGTCTCCGAGCTATATATCTTCGTCTAACTCTGGTCATTGAATCAAAAGAAACTTTGATGAATAACTAATTGATTTCTTTTCTTTCAGTCATTCTTTTCCCCTTTCCCGGTTTATTAATAACAAAACGGATTCTTCCGATGTATAAAATACAAATTCCAACGGCTTTTGCTACTATAACCTTCCCAACCACGATTTTTTTTATTTCTTCCAGGCATTTCACCTCAAAAAAAAAATTGTACCGATATTAGGTATAAAATAATAAATGGACAAATAGTGGCTTCCATCGTTTCTATGATTACTTCTTAAACGGTGAGGTCCTCTCTATACACCGGAGCCCCTTTCCTCATTTAATCAATATTATTGGTAACTTGTACGGTTCACACTCTTTGGCTCTACCCATGAATTATCGAGTAATAGGTCTTTTTACAATGAGATCTATCCATACAGTGACGGCATTTAATTATGAAGGTTGAATAGGTAGCTGACCCTGTTAGTCCGTTCTTACAAGAGCAGGAGCATAATCTTTCTGCTTTTTAAATAATATCCCCCCGCTTAATGGATAACCATTTGCTACCAATGGGGAATTGCTTTTCATCTCAAATCGAGGTGATTGGATTTGCACCAATGGAAACCATAAATTCCATACAAATAGAGGTATATGAGAGATCTTTATCTTTAGATATTGAATGGAGTTCTTCCATTCTATTCATTGGTACGAGTCATTGATACTGTAAAAATCGTCTCATTTGTTCTAGCTCATGATCTGAACGAGTCGCACATACACCCTAGTACATGTTCCTCGACGCTGAGGACATCCTCGAAGAGCAGGGGATTTCGTGACATTTCTGATTGGCTGTCTTGTGTTTCTAATAAGTTGTTTAATAGTTGGCATGCTGAATCATATACAGAATGGGCTGGTTTAGATCGATCCTAACCGGACGGTTATGAATTACTTCCATTTAATATTTTACCCAGGTAAGAAGATAAAAGATCAAATAATGGTTCATTCAAATTATGATTCGAAATGGAATTAAAGATTTATGTGAAATCCCTGGTATTTTCGACCGCTACAAGATCAACAATGCCATGATCTTGGGCTTCTGTTGCTGACATAAAAACATCTCTTTCCATGTCTTCGGATACAACCCATAAAGGATTGCCCGTTCTTTGTACATAAACCCTTGTGAGGATTTCGCGGAGTTTCAGTAGTTCTTCCGCTTCCAGGATAAATTCCCCTGTGGGTGCCTCATAAAAAGAACTAGCAGGTTGATGGATCATAACCCTGATGATATAACATAATGAACGATTCCTCTATCTCGCATGATTGCGCGAAGGGAAGGTATAAAGAATAACAAGCAGGGAGAAATAGAATTGTACAACCGTACAGGCATCTTTTGTGCATTGCATACGGCTCCGCAATGGAATTTCTTTTTCTCTTTTTTCATTGAAGAAAGAGAAAAATCGAATCTATCAGACCCAGATCGTTGAATGATCCATTTACCATCCTTCCTTTCGGAGTAATCAAAAAATACTATGATGGTTCCGTTGCTTTATATATTTATCTCGTCTGTGATTCAGCAATCCCAAAGTTTCTTTCTGATCCGATCAAATAAGAATAAGTCAAAAATGATCTTTTTTTTTATTTTATTTATTTTCACACTCTTTCATAACATAAATATTGGAAAGAGACTTCTGGTGTGGAAGCAAAAAGGTTTGTGACGCTGAAATGGACCCCAATACATAAGATCAAATCGGAAATAACCTTTCTTTCATACTACTATCTCGATACAAAATCTCATATTATGAAAAAATAATAATAGTTTGCTCATATCGAACTTGAAATGCCATGCTATTATTACTTAATAATTTTATTCATATTCCATATGACGAAGGCATAGTCTTTTTTTCTCTCAAATAAAAAAACTCATTGGCGCCAAGCGTGAGGGAATGCTAGACGTTTGGTAATTTCTCCTCCAACCAGGATGAAAGATCCCATTGAGGCGGCTAATCCCATGCATATTGTATGCACATCAGGCGGTACAAATTGCATAGTATCATAAATAGCTATTCCTGGGATTACCCATCCGCCGGGAGAATTTATAAACAAATACAGATCCCTGGTATCATCCTCTATGCTGAGATATACCATGAGACCAACAAGTTGATTCGAGATCTCGCTATCAACCTCTTGGCCTAAAAAAAGTAATCTTTCTCGATGAAGTCGGTTGATTAGGATAAAGTTCTATTCCTTAGGAACCGTACACGCACCTTTGGATGCATACGGTTCAAAAAATCAAAATTGAGAAAAGAATGTGTTGATTCCAGCCCTATTTCTTTTTTCGTAGCAGGCTTTTTACCTTATTACTAATGAAAGGGCTTTTTCTTCCATTTTTCAAAAAACATGAGTTTTGACCTGCTTCCCTATAAAAAAGACTTTGCTGAACTTATTGAACTAACCTCTCATTGATGTATTGTTTCATCGAGATCCAAATCACAATGTAATTTTCTTGTTCCCGAATGGGCCTCTTCAACTCTTTTAGGTTTATGCTCTACTCCAGGTAAAGATCTGCCCGAATTGTATTTGCACATATAGGACAAATGATTCCAGTACCACTTCTTTTTGCTATGACTTCTTTTTTCAATTTGTTTCATTTTCATGCCTTCCACGAAATATTCGATGTATTCATCATATTATTCCTTTGATTGGCAGTTTGAGATAACTCATATGGTATAAATCATTTAAGATAGGGTGGTAATCATACATGGATTGCCTTGGTATTTTCTGAACGGAGCCTGTATACTTCATTTTATTGGTCCAAGCCAACCATCAAATTTTTGAATTGATAATATTGATCCCCCAACCAAATAAATTGATCTAATTGCACTTCACGCTTCGAATTATTGATGGTTCAATCAATCTTTCTTGGGCGAAACAGAGGATATCTCGATCGGAGGAGAGAACGGGGAAATCCCATATGACCCAATAGGTCTGACAAGTCACACTATACGTCAACCCAAACTGCATCTTCCTCTCCAGGACTCCGAAAAGGTACTTTTGGAACACCAATGGGCATTAAATGAAAGAAAAAGGAGTTAAGTACTCTATTTCACTTTGATGTGGAAACGTAAAATGGGTTTATTGTCTTCATAATATTGTCCGTTTATCGTATTTTATCGATAAATTGGAAGATTCATGGAGGAAGACAGAATAAAGGAAAATTCTTACGAACGGATCGTTCGAATGATAAACAAGTATCTATCCATTCGCTCACAAAAAATAGGATTAATCCCCATTGCGTATTGGTACTTATTGGATATAGAATAGATCTGCTTCTCTTTGTTCCTACGAACAAAATTGTTCAATTATTACCAACGGAACAGAATAAATATTCACCCTTGTTTCGAGATAATCCAATAAAAAAGGTGAGGTCCATAGCATAGTCATTTCCAATGTGATAAAGTTACATAGTGTCTATTTTTTCTTTGAGAAAGGGGTATTTCCATGGGTTTGCCTTGGTATCGTGTTCATACCGTCGTATTGAATGATCCCGGTCGGCTGCTTTCTGTCCATATAATGCATACAGCTCTAGTTTCCGGTTGGGCCGGTTCGATGGCTCTATACGAATTAGCAGTTTTTGATCCTTCTGACCCCGTTCTTGATCCAATGTGGAGACAGGGTATGTTCGTTATACCCTTTATGACTCGTTTAGGAATAAACAATTCATGGGGCGGTTGGAGTATCACAGGAGGAACTATAACGAATCCGGGTATTTGGAGTTACGAAGGTGTGGCCGGGGCACATATTGTGTTTTCTGGCTTGTGCTTCTTAGCAGCTATCTGGCATTGGGTGTATTGGGATCTAGAAATATTCTGTGATGAACGTACAGGAAAACCCTCTTTGGATTTGCCCAAGATCTTTGGAATTCATTTATTTCTTTCAGGGGTGGCTTGTTTTGGGTTTGGCGCATTTCATGTAACAGGCTTGTATGGTCCTGGAATATGGGTGTCCGATCCTTATGGCCTAACCGGAAAAGTACAATCTGTAAATCCAGCGTGGGGCGCAGAAGGTTTTGATCCTTTTGTTCCGGGGGGAATAGCCTCTCATCATATTGCAGCAGGTACATTGGGTATATTAGCGGGTCTATTCCATCTTAGTGTCCGCCCACCCCAACGTCTATACAAAGGATTACGTATGGGCAATATTGAAACTGTCCTTTCCAGCAGTATTGCTGCTGTCTTTTTTGCAGCTTTCGTTGTTGCTGGAACTATGTGGTATGGTTCAGCAACTACCCCGATCGAATTATTTGGTCCCACTCGTTATCAGTGGGATCAGGGATACTTTCAGCAAGAAATATATCGAAGAGTTGGCGCCGGTCTAGCCGAAAATCTGAGTTTATCGGAAACTTGGTCTAAAATTCCCGAAAAATTAGCTTTTTATGATTATATCGGTAATAATCCGGCGAAAGGTGGATTATTCAGAGCAGGCTCAATGGACAACGGGGATGGAATAGCTGTTGGATGGTTAGGACACCCTATCTTTAGAGATAAAGAAGGGCGTGAACTTTTTGTACGTCGTATGCCTACTTTTTTTGAAACATTTCCGGTAGTTTTGGTAGACGGAGACGGAATTGTGAGAGCCGATGTTCCTTTTAGAAGGGCAGAATCAAAGTATAGTGTCGAACAGGTGGGTGTAACTGTTGA